ATCCGTATCGTTTATCCCTATGAGGTACCAGATGAGATAGAACGATGTTAGAAGGGATATAATGAAATTCCTTGATTGGCTCTTTCCAGAGGAACGATCCATTTTATTTGATTGATGGATCCAATATTATAATGAATTAAAAAAGAGAGTGTTCTTATTCGAACCGCCTTGTGATCTTCAACCAATTATGTGCTTCAATATAATTACCTGGAGTAAGCGCTATAGCTTGTTTCCAATATTCAGCAGCTTGATCGGACCAAGCCTCCGCAATTTCAGAATCTCCTTGTCGAATGGCCTGTTCTCCCCGGTCGGAATAGGTGGGTCAATTCCTTCCCTTAGAACCGTACTTGAGAGTTTCCTACCTCATACGGCTCAGCAGTCAATTCTTTTGGTGTCCCATCTTAATCTACCATATCTAACTGAATGAGATTTCTCGTAAATCTATCCCATTTTTTTTTTCTCGGGTTAACCAAAAGGGGTTAATTACATGAGTTTCAAACTCTAATTTTGATCAATAATCAGTTTTCTCTTTTCTCCCACCTTCAGAAGAACATAGGTATCTACCCCTATCGTTAGAATTTTCTGAAAGGTAACTATCTCGGTTTCATATAGAAATTCATATAGAATCTTTGAAAAGGACTTTCCTCCAGAAGAAAGAAAGGACTTACTATCTTTGGGATCTGATGCTACACCGCTGCTCAATACCTTAGTAGATCGACTCTATTACATAAGTTGATTCCTAACTTTTATCTCATATCATGACATAAGTAAGCAGTTCTTATTGTATCGGCTCCCAAACCTCGCTAATTGATCCTTACGGTGCTTCCTCTATCAATTAAATCCTTTATCCATAGAATCTAGTATATAGGCCGTACCTATTTCTTCATATTTCGGCTCGTATGAAGTCTCTTTCTTTGCTACAGCTGATAAAAATCGTTGCTTTGGACGATGCATATGTAGAAAGCCTATTTTGTTTCTAGTATTTACTAGAAAATTGGATCTTTCTTTCCTTCTTTCTATAGTGGAGATAGTCGCACGTAATGACAGATCACAGCCATATTATTAAAAGCTTGTGGTAAGAATGGGTTTCGTTCGAGTGCCCGGAAATAATATTCCAAAGCCTTCGTATGTTCTCCGTTGCTTGTGTGGATAAGGCCTATGTTATAGAGTATATAACTTCGATCATAGGGATCAATTTCTGGTCGCGTAGCTTCATAATAATTTTGTAAAGCTTCCGCATAATTTCCTTCGGATTGAGCCGACATCCGTTACGGTCGTTCATTCTATTCAAAGAATCTCCGTTCCAGAACCGTACGTGAGATTTTCATCTCATACGGCTCCTCCCTTCTGTGCATAGTAATAAGGGAAATAATCCATGGAATCAAAAAAGATTGAAATATTCTTATTATGAACTGACAGGGGCTGGTGTTTTTACAAGAAATCTCTAGCCAGCCTTCCTGCAAGAGGTCTGTCTTTTCTTAACACCAAGCGTGTTGGTGCTAGATAGAAATGGTAACTCCAACAATTTCTTTGTCCTCAACGCCCTCTATTTCCAGGAATTAGTCACTTCAACGATCTTCGATGGTTATACGGGTATCCAAAGTACGAACGAGATGGATGTTTGTTGTCCCAACCATTCTTGTTAGTCCCGATCCCGATAAGGAAAAGGAGTAATTTATAACAAAGTTTTCGTGTTGTTGATTCCTAGGTGTAGTGCTTCTTCCCCTATGCGGCCTATTGGTACTAGTGAAGTAGTATTGACCTGCAATACAGAACCTATAGGTTAACCTTTCGCTCAATACTAGAATCGACAATTGAAACATCTGAGGCTGCATCAATCGGGGATACACGACAGAAGGAATTGTTCTATCTCCAAACTAACTTCACCTTCATCAAGCGTGGGTTTATTTCAAGAATCTTTTTTCTTTGTATCCCGAATCATGTCTCTTTCTCGTAAGACTGGGGGCGGTAAATAAATAAAAAAAAAAAAAACAAAGAATCAAATCGCACCATCTCTGTAATAGGTAAATGCCTCCTTTTCTCCTGAAGTTGTCGGAATTATTCGTAATAAGATATTGGCTACAATTGAAGAGGTCTTATCAATAAAATTTCCATTTATCCGAGATCTAGGCATAGTTAACAATCCATTCGATAATTCTTCTCATTACCCCTCGAGGGAAAATGATCCCACAAACAAAGGAATTGTACAGTACGAAATCACATAAAAACAAACAGACTAATACTAATTCTAAAAAAAAAGGATGTGGACCTTCCACTCAAATTGTCCCTTTTGGACAGGGATAGATAGGAAATATTTGAATCCGATTGGATTTCATTCAAATTGAGTAGTATACCAATTATTACTATTTTATATAAGTTGAGAAATCAAGGGATTTTTCCTACGGATTCTGAGAACTCGAGAAGTTTTTTTATCCCTCGAGCCTCCGGAAGATCTTTCTTTGACGAAAAGTTTTCTATTTAGAATTTAATCGACCTGTATTGCAATAATATGAATGACTCGCTATTCACTCGGTTTCTGGGTCATAATCATAAGATTATGTAGGAGAGATGGCCGAGTGGTTCAAGGCGTAGCATTGGAACTGCTATGTAGACTTTTGTTTACCGAGGGTTCGAATCCCTCTCTTTCCGTACCTTCACCTAATTCACCAACGTTACCAACCGCAATGTATCAAATAACAATTGATACCATTATTCCAACAGTAAGACCTTTATTTGATAGAGATTCTTCCTAATTACTGTGGTACGGAAAATACCGGAAAGAGTGGAAAAGAATGAAAATCTCACTGCTGATCCATTTGTGATACGTGAGTGGGATAAAAATCCGGATCAAACCCCTTCTTAACTTTGGCGAAAAAGGGGGGGCAAAGTTGTCCGAAGCTTTGTTATTTTAGTTAGGTTCAAGTCTGACGAGAATAATATTCTACGACTAGCAACTCATTGATTTTCAAACCGATCCATTTACTATCTATTATTTGATTTACTAATCCTTTATATTGGGATGAGTGAAAAGTCAAATGTTTTGCCAATTCCTCGTGGGGGGATGAATCAATATAATTTTGAATCAGAGCTCTGGATCTTTGTTCACCTCTCGTAGTAATAATATCTCGGGGTTTGCAGCGATAACTTGGGATATCTACTATACGACCATTAACTAAAATATGTCTATGGTTAACTAATTGCCTGGCTCCAGGAATGGTCGAAGCCATACCCAATCGAAAAAGGATGTTATCCAAACGCATCTCAAGTAGTTGTAGTAAAACCTGACCTGTTGACCCTTTGGCTTTTCCAGCGATACGAACATATCTAAGTAATTGTCGCTCTGTCAGACCATAATGAAAACGCAATTTTTGTTTTTCCTCTAGACGAATACGATATTGAGATCTTTTCCCGGAACGCGATTGGTTTCTAAGATCACTTCCGGGTCTAGGTCTTTTACTAGTTAGTCCCGGTAAAGCCCCCAGACGGCGTATTTTTTTGAAACGAGGCCCTCGGTAACGAGACATAAAGACTCCTTTTTTTTTTATTTTATTAAAATTTCATTTTACAGAATAAACCTACAGTCAGACTGAACTAAACGATAAACGAAGATAAATCTACTGAAGTACTACAAAGAAGAATGATGAATTGTATCAATATCCGGATTATTTTGTATATATAGGAAGTTAAGTATCCTTTTCTTGATTTGTTCTGTAGAGATTTCACTGCTCCAATCAGTTTTTTATTCATAGTTGTAAGTTCCCACGACATAATAGATCGGTGACCCGACATTTGTAAAAGAAAAAAGGGAGGAGTCTTTTCAATATTCCTTGATCTCAAGGAGACATTATCAATCATGGAAAAAATCGGACAAATAGAGAAAAGCCGACTATCGGAATCGAACCGATGACCATCGCATTACAAATGCGATGCTCTAACCTCTGAGCTAAGCGGGCTCACATAACAGAAATAGTGCATAGGAATTCGGGAAACTACCGGAATCTTAACTATTAATAATTAATATTAATAGAATGAAGAATAGAATTCTATTCCATTAAAAATGATTAATTAATATCATAAGAATATTCTTATATATTATAATATAACTATAACTATATAGAATTTTTATTGAAAATTCGAGTGATTTATATTAGAATTCTATTAATTCTTATTATATTTTCTATTATTATTAGATTAGAAATTTTATTATTAGAAGTTTCTATTTCTTTGATTTCGAATTTTTTTCTTTTTGAATTAAAAATGCAAAATATTACATTTGAAACAATTACAATTGTATATAACTATATCCATATTAGTTATAGCAGATTCTATTAATTATATTAGAGCGGATCGGCCCTAAGGAAAGGATAAGATAAGGATGCAATTCAGATCATAATGATACATTCCTCTGGTTTCATTCGGAAAGGGAGGAGATAGGACGAAAAAAAGAAAAAGAAGAATGAATATCGACCGTTCCAGTATTCCCAATCGCGCGGGAAAAATGAGAGGGAGAGGGACATGTATATGTGGGATATATCCATCCATATTGAATTGCAGATACATCAATGATAGAATCATTTCCGATTGGACCAAATACTGGTCCACCGATAGAGATGAAAGAAGATGGGTAAGAAATAGGAATAGGAGAAGACACTTTTTCGATATAGGAATCAGTATCTAATGAATTCAATGGTTCCAACATAAGAGGGGGGGATCACAATGAGATCTCGGCCTCATAAGGGGGATATGGCGAAATTGGTAGACGCTACGGACTTGATTGGATTGAGCCTTGGTATGGAAACCTACTAAGTGGTAACTTCCAAATTCAGAGAAACCCTGGAATTAAAAATGGGCAATCCTGAGCCAAATCCTGTGTTCAGAAAACAAGGGTTCAGAAAGCGAGAATCAAAAAAGGATAGGTGCAGAGACTCAATGGAAGCTGTTCTAACGAATGGAGTTGACTGCATTGGTAGAGGAATCGAATCCTTCTATCGAAACTACAG